GTTCTTGTAGTTAAATTTTTTAACGATGGTTTTTCAGGCCATAGATCTCGGAGAGAGGCCGAGTAGGAACTTATGATAGAGTTTGTTTTATTTTTGGGGGTGTGTTTTGCTTTAGGGGGTTTGGCGGTTGCGTCTAATCCGTCTCCTTATTATGGGGTTTTGGGGCTGGTGATTGCGGCTGTTGCAGGGTGTGGTTGGTTGGTGAGTTTGGGGGTCTCTTTTGTGTCCTTGGTGCTTGTGATAGTTTATTTAGGGGGGATGTTGGTGGTGTTTGTTTATTCGGTTTCATTGGCGGCGGATCCGTATCCGGAGTCTTGGGTGAGTTGGGGGGTTGTTGGTTATGGGTTTGGGATAGGGTTTGTTGTGTTAGTGGGTCTTGCTGTGGGAGGTGCGTTGGGGTTGTTAGGTGGAGATAATACGGTTAATAATGGGGGATTGTTGTCTGTTCGGTTAGACTTTAGTGGGGTGGCTGTTTTATATTCGGAGGGGGTGGGGTTGCTTTTAATTGGGGGGTGGGGGTTATTATTGACTTTGTTTGTGGTGTTGGAGCTTGTGCGGGGGTTGTCTCGGGGGGCGATTCGGGCTGTTTAGAGGGGGGGTCAGGGAGTAGTTTAGGTAAAAATGCCAGCTTTGGGAGTTGGTGATGAAGGTTTGAGTCCTTTCTTCCTGATAATGTGGTGGGGTGCGATTTAACTCTAAGAAGGGGCTTAGTCTTCAATCTTTGGTTTACAAGACCAATGTTTTTATAAACTATTAGAGCTGATTAGAGTTTTAGTAGTTTGTTTTCTAGCGCGGCCGCAATGGGGAATAGGACTAGAATGATGGTGAAGTAGGAGAATGAGGCTAGTTGGCCGATAATGATGAATGGGTGTTGTACTGGTTGGCTTCCTACCCATGTTAGGATGAGGACGTTTGCAACTAGGGCTCAGAATAGGATTTGAGAGATAGGGCGAAAGGTTATTGATCGTAGTTTTGATGTGTGAAGTAGAGGTATTAGGAATAGTACGAGGATTGAGGCGGCTAGGGCTAGAACGCCTCCGAGTTTGTTAGGGATGGATCGTAGGATGGCGTAAGCAAATAGGAAGTATCATTCGGGTTTGATGTGAGGGGGCGTTACTAGGGGGTTGGCAGGCGTGAAGTTTTCCGGGTCTCCTAGTAGGTTGGGGGAGAATAGGGCTAGGGAGACGAGTAGGGAGATTATTAGTGCGAAGCCTAGAATGTCTTTTACGGTGTAGTATGGGTGGAATGGGATTTTGTCGCAGTCTGAGGGCACTCCTGTTGGGTTGTTGGATCCTGTTTCGTGAAGGAAGGTGAGGTGGACTAGTGTGAGGCCTACGATTACAAAGGGAAGGAGGAAGTGGAGAGCGAAGAATCGGGTGAGTGTCGGGTTGTCGACGGAGAATCCTCCTCAGGCTCATTCTACTAGTGTTTGTCCGATGTAGGGGATAGCTGAGAATAGGTTTGTAATCACTGTAGCTCCTCAGAATGATATTTGTCCTCATGGCAGTACGTAGCCTACGAAGGCAGTTGCTATGAGGGTTAGGAGCAGGATTACTCCGATGTTTCAGGTTTCTTTGTTTAGGTATGAGCCGTAGTAGATTCCTCGGCCAATGTGTAGGTAGATGCAGATGAAGAAGAAGGAGGCTCCGTTTGCGTGGAGGTTGCGGATTAGTCAGCCGAACTGTACGTCACGGCATATGTGGGCTACGGAGGAGAAAGCTAGGTTGGTATCTGCTGTGTAGTGTGTGGCTAGCAGAAGACCGGTAACAATTTGGGTAATTAAGCAGATGCCTAGTAGAGACCCGAAGTTTCATCATGTTGAGATGTTTGGTGGAGTGGGCAGGTCAATCAGGGCGTTGTTGATGATTTTTAGGATTTGGTGGTTTTTACGAAGGTTGAGGGCCATTAGGTCTCTGTACGATGATATGAGGATGATGATGATGGAGAGGGCGAATGTTCCTAGGTAGGCTTTGATTAGGCCTGAGTGGAGGGAAGTGGCTGCTTTGGTTGCTGTTAGTTGTAGGCTGGCCAGTCCTTCTGGCCCTAAGGTTTTGTATCAGGATAGGTCGATTAGGTGGGAAGCGATGTTTTGTCCTCCGTTGAGGAGGTTAGTTATGCTCAGGCGGTGGATTAGGGGGTTGAAATATCCTAGGGCGGTAGAGAAGTTTGAGAAGGCGGTTTGTTTTGTTGGGAGGAGGGTTTGGGCTATTTTTGAGATTTCTAGGGCTAAGGCAATTCCTAAGGCGGTTACTGCTAGGGCTGTTATTTTGATGGACAGGGGTATGGTTATTGTGGGTGTTTTTGTTGGGATGATGAATGAGGTAATGAGGAATCCTGCTGTGATGCTTCCTAGTGCAAGTCGGGTGATGGGTGAGGTTACTGCGGGGTTGTTTTCGTTTACTGGAGTTAAGGGGGAGATTCGGGCGAAGCCGGCTTGTACGAGTACAGTTATGCGGATTGTATATACTGCGGTGAAGGATGTGGCTAATAGGGTTAGTAGTAGGGCTCAGGTGTTTAGGTAGGAGGTGCTTAGGCTTTCGATGATTTGGTCTTTTGAGTAGAATCCTGCTAGGAAGGGTGTTCCTATTAGGGCTAGGTTTCCGATAGTTAGGCATGAGGTGGTAGTGGGCATTGTTTTTTGGAGCCCTCCTATTTTTCGAATGTCTTGTTCGCCGTTTAGGTTGTGGATGATGGATCCCGAGCATAGGAAGAGTATGGCTTTGAAGAATGCGTGGGTTGAAATGTGAAGGAAGGCGAGTTCAGGGAGGTTTAGTCCGATTGTAACTATTATTAGGCCTAGTTGGCTTGAGGTGGAGAAGGCAATGATTTTTTTGATATCATTTTGGGTGAGGGCGCATGTGGCTGCGAATAGCGTGGATAGGGCTCCTAGGCAGAGGCAGAGGGTTAGGGCGGTTTGGTTGTTGTTGAATAGGGGGTGGGTTCGGATTAGTAGGAAGATTCCGGCTACTACTATTGTGCTGGAGTGGAGTAGGGCAGATACAGGGGTAGGTCCTTCTATGGCGGCCGGGAGTCAAGGGTGTAGGCCGAATTGGGCGGACTTTCCGGTTGCAGCTAGAATTAGGCCTAGGAGGGGGAGTGTTGGAGTTTGGGATGGAGATGGTAGTTGTTGAATTTCTCAGGTGTTTATGGCGGATGCTAGCCATGCTATGCATAAGATAAGGCCGATGTCGCCGACTCGGTTGTATAGTACGGCTTGTAGGGCAGCGGTGTTAGCTTCTGCTCGTCCATGCCATCAGCTGATTAGTAGGAAGGATATGATTCCGACTCCTTCTCAGCCGATGAATAGAATGAATAGATTGTTAGCGACGATTAGGATAAGTATTGCTATTAAGAAAAATAATAGGTAGGTGAAGAATTTTGTAATGTAGGGGTCTGAGGCTATATATCATGTTGCGAATTGTAGGATTGATCATGAGACGAATAGTGCGATTGGGAAGAAGGTGAGGGAGTAGAAGTCTATTTTGAGGCTAATGGGGATTTTGAAGTTTATAATAAATTTTCATTCTCATAGGGAGACTAGGCTTTCTGTTCCTGAGTAGATGTGAATTGTTATGGGGATTAGGCTGATTAGGAATGAGGTTTTAACTGTGCTTGTAATGGAGTTGGGGGTGTTTTTGAATTTAGAGGAGAACAGGGGGAATAGGATAGGGGTAGAGAGGGTTGTTAGGGTTAGGAGTATGAGTGAGTTTATGGTTAAGGATAGGTCCATTACTTTCACTTGGATTTGCACCAAGATGAGTGGCTCCTAAGACCATTGGATTACTATTATCCTTTGAAAGTAAGGGGACTGAGGTTTTATGCTCAGATTCAAGAATTAGCAGTTCTCGTTGGTTTAACCTCCCCTCGGCAGGTAAGAAGAGTTTAACTTCTATCTTTAGGATCACAGTCTAATGTTTTGGTTAAAACTATACTTGCATATAGGAGTGCCGGAGATTAGTTCGGGTTTGAGGATCAGGAGTAGTATTGGGATCATGTGGAGGGCTATGAGAAGATGCTCTCGGGTGGAGGAGTTTTGGATGGAGGTGATGTGGGATGGGAGCACGTTTCGTTGCGTTATTGTTAGTATGTATAGGGTGTATGAGGCGGTGAGGAGGATTGCTGCTCCTGTTAGGAGGATTGTGAAAGAGGATCAGTTGAATAGTGCGATGACGATGGTTAGTTCTGCTATAAGGTTAGTTGTTGGGGGGAGGGCTATGTTTGTTAGGTTTGCTAGGAGTCATCAGGTTGCTATGAGTGGTAGTAAGGGTTGGAGTCCTCGTGTGAGTAGGAGAATTCGGCTGTGGGTACGTTCGTAGTTGGTATTGGCTAGGCAGAATAGTATTGAGGAGGTTAGGCCGTGTGAAATTATTAGGATTATTGCCCCTGAGAATGCTCATTGGGTTTGGATTATGGTTGCGGCTACGACTAGTCCTATGTGGCTGACAGAAGAGTAGGCGATTAGTGATTTTAGGTCGATTTGTCGTAGGCAGATTGCGCTGGTTATTAGTGCTCCTCATAGGGCTAGGGTGATAAATGGGTAGTGTAGGTTGTTTGATGTTGGGTTTACCAGGATTGTGACTCGTATAATGCCGTAGCCTCCTAGCTTTAGTAGTAGGGCGGCTAGTAATATGGAGCCGGCAATGGGGGCTTCTACATGGGCTTTGGGTAGTCATAGGTGTAGGCCGTACAGGGGGGCTTTGACCATGAAAGCTAAGAGGAGTGCGAGGCTTGCGATTAGCCCGGATCAGGAGGAGTTTAACGTTGGGTGTGATAGTTTTAGTATGGGGAGGTAGAGTGTGCCGATTTGATTTTGTAGGTGCAGGATGGCGATTAGTAGGGGGAGTGAGCTGGCTAGTGTGTAGAACAGGAGGTAAATGCCGGCGTTTAGTCGTTCTGGTTGGTTTCCTCATCGTGTGATGAGGATAAGGGTAGGGATGAGGGTTGCTTCGAATGCGATGTAGAAGAGTATTAGTTCTGAGGCTGAGAAGGCTAGAAGGATGAATAGTTGGGCTAAGATTACTGTTGTAGCGAAGATCCGTTTGCGGATGGTAGGTTCTTGTTCTAGGTGGTTTTGGCTTGCTATGATTATGAGGGGTAGGAGTCAGCATGAGAGGACCAATAGGGGAGAGGAAATTTGGTCAATTGAGGTTCAAGGGGTTAGGCTTTTGTTTGGGTAGTATGTGGGCGCTAGTCATTGTAGGCTAATAGTGGCAATGAGTAGGCTGTGTAGTGTAATGTTAGCTCATAGGTGTTTGAGCGGGGATATGAAGGTTAGGGGTAGGAGTGTTGCAGTTGGAATGATGATTTTTAGCATTGTAGGAGGTTGAGGTTGTGCAGGTGGTCTGAGCCGTGGGTTCGGGTGGAGGCTACTAGTAGGGCTAGGCCTGTGCCGGCTTCGCAGGCGGAGAAAGTTAGTATGATGATTGGCAGGATGGTAGAGGATGGTGATTGTATTTGGATGGGTCATATGGCAAGTGCTATGTACATAGATAGTATTATGCTTTCTAGACATAGTAGGGCTGAGATTAAGTGGGTGCGGTGAAAAGCTAGGCCTAGGCTGCTTAGGGTGAAGGCTGAGTAGAAGCTGAGGTGGAGGTAGGACATGAAGAAAGTTATAGGGTGTGAGCTATAATTTGTTGAGTCGAAATCAACCGTCTTGGTTAGACTAACTTTCTGTTATTCTGCTCATTCTAGTCCTCCTTGGATTCATTCGTAGATCAGTCCCAGTGTTAGTAGTAAGAGTAGGAAGGAGGTTCAAATTAGGGTGGTGGTGGGAGATTCTAGTTGAATAGCTCATGGGAGTGGGAGGAGTAGGGCAATTTCTAGGTCGAATAAGAGGAATAGGATGGCTACTAGGAAGAATCGGATTGAGAATGGAAGTCGAGCGGACCCTAGGGGATCGAATCCACATTCGTATGGGGACAATTTTTCTGAGTCTGGGTTTATTTGTGCTAGTCAAAAGTTTAGTGCGGTTAGTAGGGCACTCAGGGTGAGTGACAGAGTCAGTATAAATAGGACTATGTTCATTACTCTTCTCTGGGTTTAAACCAGATTTTAAGGATTGGAAGTCGATTGTAATGAATATACTAGAAGAGTAAGATCCTCATCAGTAGATAGAGATGTAGAGGAATAGCCATACGACGTCTACGAAATGTCAGTATCAGGCAGCTGCTTCGAATCCAAAGTGGTGTCCTGATGTGAAGTGGTATTTGATTAAACGTAGTAGGCATACTAATAGGAATGTGGAGCCGATGATTACATGTAGGCCATGGAATCCGGTGGCAACAAAGAATGTAGAACCGTAGACTCCGTCTGCAATGGAGAATGGTGCTTCGTAATATTCTATAGCTTGTAGTGCGGTGAAGTAGAAGCCTAGGAGGACGGTCAGGGCGAGTGCTTGGATTGCTTGTTTTCGGTTGGCTTCTGTGATACTGTGGTGGGCTCATGTTACGGTAACTCCGGAGGCTAGGAGGATGGCAGTGTTTAGTAGTGGTACGTCCATAGGGTTTAGGGGTTTGATTCCGACGGGCGGTCACTGTCCTCCCAGCTCTGGAGTAGGGGCTAGGCTTGAGTGGAAGAATGCTCAGAAAAAGCCGAGGAAAAAGAATGCTTCGGATGTGATGAATAGGACTATACCGTATCGTAGTCCTTTTTGTACAGTGGGGGTGTGGTGTCCTTGGAACGTGCTTTCTCGGATAATGTCACGTCATCATTGGAATATGACCAAGGAAGTGGATAGTAAGCCTAGGATAAGGAGGTGAGGGGAGTTTCAGTGGAATCACATTGCGAGTCCTGAGGTAGTTAGGAGGGCGGCGGCGGCTCCTAGAATAGGTCATGGGCTGGGGTCTACTATGTGGTAAGAGTGTGCTTGGTGTGCCATTGTGGGGGTTAGATGTTCTCTTGTAGGTAGAGGCTTAGCAGGAGTACGAAGACGTAGGCTTGAATTATTGCTACTGCCACTTCTAAGATAGTCAGTAAGAATAGGACTAACAGGGTTAGAAGTGAGACTGCTGGTATTGTGGGGAGTAGGGCTGTTGTGGCTGTGGAAATGAGTTGAATTAGTAGGTGTCCTGCTGTAAGGTTGGCTGTTAGGCGTACGCCTAGGGCTAGGGGTCGAATTAGTAGGCTTGTTGTTTCGATTAGGATTAAAGCGGGGATTAGTGGGGTTGGGGTGCCTTCTGGGAGGAGATGTCCTAGTGAGATGGAGGGTTGATTTCGTAGGCCTGTCAGTAGGGTAGCAAGTCATAGGGGGAAAGCTAAGGCTAGGTTTATGGATAGTTGAGTAGTTGGGGTGAATGTGTATGGTAGCAAGCCTAGGAGGTTGATTAGTAGTAGGAAGATTATTAGGGATGTCAGGATTAGGGCTCATTTGTGTCCTTTTTTATCTAGGGGTGTTATTAGTTGTTTTGTGACTAGGTTGACGAATCATAGTTGAAGAGTTGAGAGTCGGTTGGTGATTCATCGATTGTCTAGTGAGGGGATTAAAAGGGCTGGAAATGTTATTGAGATGAGGATAAGTGGGATTCCTAAGAGGGATGGGCTTGAGAATTGGTCAAAGAAGCTTAGGTTCATGGTCAGGGTCAGGGGGTAGTGCTTGGAGCAATGGGTGGTTTGTTGGATGGAGGGTTTATTGATACGAATGAGAGGAGTTTAGGTTGAATGATTAGGGAGAAGGTAAGTCATGAAATGATCATGATAAAAAATCAAGGTGCAGGGTTTAGTTGGGGCATATCATTAAGGAGGGGGATAGTCCTCTTTCTTTAGCTTAAAAGGCTAATGCTGGTCCATAGCTTCTTAATGATKAGGAGGCTGCTAGAGAGGATCAGCTTTCGAAGTTGGCGAGGGGAGTTGATTCTACTACGATTGGCATGAAGCTGTGGTTGGCTCCGCAGATTTCTGAGCACTGTCCGTAGAAAACTCCGGGTCGGGAAGCAAGGAAGGAAGTTTGGTTTAAGCGTCCTGGGATGGCATCAGTTTTTACCCCTAGGCTTGGGACTGCTCATGAGTGAAGTACGTCATCGGCGGTGACGATTACTCGGATCGTGGAGCTCATTGGAACTACAACACGGTGATCGACTTCTAGTAGTCGGAAGTGTCCTAGAGGTAAGTCTGAGGTTGGGATTATGTAGGAGTCGAATGTGAGGTCTTTGAGGTCAGTGTATTCGTATGTTCAGTATCATTGGTGGCCAATGGCTTTTAGGGTTAAATCAGGTTCGTTGATTTCGTCTATCATATAGAGAATTCGTAGGGATGGTAGGGCAAGAGCGATTAGGACTATGGCTGGGAGAATGGTTCAGACAAGTTCGATTTCTTGTGCGTCTACTGTGCTGGATGAGAGTTTTCCTGTTATTATGTGAGTTAGAAGGTAAAGTACTAGGCTGCAGATTGCCAATGCGATTATCATAGCGTGATCGTGGAATCCTATTAGTTCTTCTATAATAGGAGAGGAGGCGTCTTGAAAGTTGAGTTGTGAGTGGTTGGCCATGTTTGGGTGGAGAGATGTGCAGGGGTTTCACCTGCAATTTAGTCTTGACAAGGCTATGTAATTGTTTTACTAACGTCTCGATGAGAAAGAAGCATAAGTGGTTCATGCGGTTGGCTTGAAACCAACATATGGGGGTTCGACTCCTTCCTTTCTTGGACTTGGACAAAGGCGGGTTCTTCGAAGGTGTGGAATGGGGGCGGGCAGCCGTGGATTCATTCGACGTTGGTGCTTGTTAGTTCTGGTTGTAGGACTTTACGTTTTGATGCGAAGGCTTCTCAGATGATGAAGACTAGTATGATTACAGCTGTTAGGGAGATGAGTGATCCTACTGAGGAGATGGTGTTTCATAGGGTGTAGGCATCAGGGTAGTCTGAGTATCGACGTGGCATACCGGCTAGGCCTAGGAAATGTTGAGGGAAGAAGGTTAAGTTGACTCCTACAAATATTACGCCGAAGTGGGTTTTAGCTCATGTTGAGTGGAGAGTGTATCCAGTGAATAGGGGGAATCAGTGTGTGAAGCCAGCTAGGATTGCAAACACTGCTCCTATTGATAGGACGTAGTGGAAGTGGGCTACTACGTAGTAGGTGTCGTGTAGTGCGATGTCTAGTGAAGAGTTTGCTAGGACGATTCCAGTCAGCCCTCCGATGGTGAATAGGAAGATAAATCCTAGGGCTCATAGTATTGGTGGGTCTCATTTGATTACTCCTCCGTGGAGTGTGGCCAGTCAGCTGAATACTTTAATGCCGGTTGGGATAGCAATGATTATAGTGGCGGATGTGAAGTATGCTCGGGTGTCAACGTCTATTCCGACTGTGAATATGTGGTGGGCTCAAACGATGAATCCTAGGAATCCGATAGATAGTATGGCTCATACTATTCCTATGTAGCCGAATGGTTCTTTTTTTCCTGCGTAGTAGGTTACGACATGAGAGATGATTCCAAACCCTGGTAGGATTAGAATGTAGACTTCGGGGTGGCCGAAGAATCAGAAGAGATGTTGGTATAGGACTGGGTCGCCTCCTCCTGCTGGGTCGAAGAATGTAGTGTTGAGGTTGCGGTCTGTTAGAAGCATTGTGATTCCTGCAGCAAGTACGGGGAGGGAGAGAAGTAGGAGCACTGCAGTGATTAACACGGATCATACGAACAGGGGAGTTTGGTATTGTGATAGGGCTGGGGGTTTTATGTTGAGGGCTGTTGTGATGAAGTTAATTGCCCCTAGGATTGAAGAGATGCCAGCTAGGTGTAGGGAGAAGATTGCTAGGTCGACTGAGGCTCCGGCGTGGGCGAGATTGCCGGCTAGTGGGGGGTATACTGTTCATCCTGTACCGACTCCTGCTTCTACGGTGGAAGAGGCTAGCAGTAGAAGGAATGATGGGGGAAGTAGTCAGAAGCTTATGTTATTTATTCGTGGAAATGCTATGTCTGGAGCTCCGATTATTAGGGGAACTAGTCAGTTTCCGAATCCTCCGATTATAATAGGCATGACTATGAAGAAAATTATTACGAAGGCATGGGCTGTGACGACTACGTTGTATACTTGGTCGTCTCCTAGGAGGGCTCCGGGTTGTCCTAGTTCTGCTCGGATGAGGAGGCTGAGGGCGGTACCTACTATTCCGGCTCATGCGCCAAAAATTAGGTATAGGGTCCCGATATCTTTGTGGTTGGTTGAGAATAATCATCGGTCAATGAATGTCATAGGTAAGATGGCTGAGTGTGTAAGCGTTAGGCTGTAGTCCTTTTTACAGAGGTTCAATTCCTCTTCTTATCGGCTCTGTAGTGAAGTTCATGGTGAGTTGCAAGCTCATTGATGTACATTGATCGTGTACCGGAGTCTTAGGCAGAGGCCTGTTGGTTAGGGCATGTAGCTGTTAACTATAGAGTCATGGGATCGAAGCCCATCTGCCTAGTGTGTTGCGAGGTCCTAGCTTAATTAAAGTACCTGGGTTGCATTCAGGGGATGCAGGGTAATAGCCTGCGGACTTTAGCAGAAACTAAGAGGGTCTAACTCTTGTTTAAGGCTTTGAAGGCCTTCGGTTTAAATTAATCCTAAGTTTCTTAGACGATGGAGAGGATTATAGGGGAGATGGGGAGGAGAATGAGGGATATTGTGGTTAGGACAGCAATCACAATGCTGGTTGGTTTGTTGGTGCGTCATTGTTTTATATGGTTCGTGGTGTGTGGCGGGAGTGTGATTGTTGTGCAGTATGCAAGGCGGAGGTAGAAGAATAGGCTTAGTAGTGAGAGGAGGGATATAAGTGTAGCTGCGGGGATTATTTCTTGTTTAGTTAGTTCTTGGATGATTAGTCATTTGGGTAGGAATCCTGTTAATGGAGGGAGTCCTGCAAGGGAGAGTAAGGTTAGGAGTAGCATTATATTTAGTGATGGGGCTTTAGTTCATGCGGTCATTAGGGTGGACAGTTTCACTACTTTGATTGAGTTTAGGGTGAGAAAGACAGTTGCGGTTATTATAGTGTACAGGTAGAAGTTGAGGAGGGTGAGTTTAGGGTTGTAGATGATGATGATTGCTATTCAACCAAGGTGAGAGATGGAGGAGAAAGCTAGGATTTTCCGGATTTGTGTTTGGTTGAGGCCTATTCATCCTCCAATGGCTGCTGAGAGGATGGCTAGGCTGGCCAGGAGTGTGGGGTTTAGTGATGGAGAAGTTATATATAAAAGGGTGATTGGGGGTAGTTTTATAATGGTAGATAGCAGGAGGCCAGTAGAGAGAGGGGAGCCTTGTAGTACTTCTGGGAATCAGAAGTGGAATGGGACTAAGCCTAGTTTCATTGCAATTGCTGAAGTCAAGATTAGGCTAGATGTGGGGTGGGTTAGCTGGGTAATGTCCCACTGCCCGGTATATCATGCATTGGTTATGCTGGAGAACAAGACTAGGGCGGAGGCGGCTGCTTGGGTTAGGAAGTACTTAGTGGCTGCTTCGATAGACCGGGGGTGGTGGGATTTTGAGATTAATGGTAGGACAGCAAGTGTGTTGATCTCGAGACCAGCCCAGGCTATGATCCAGTGATTGCTCGAGATTGTGATGGCAGTCCCCAGGAGGAGGCTAATTATGAAGATTAGTTTTGCTTGGGGGTTCATTAGCAGGGGAAGGAGTTGAACCATCATTTTCGGGGTATGGGCCCGATAGCTTGTTTAGCTGACCCTACTAGAAAGTAATATAAAGGAAGTATGGAGGATTTTGATTCCTCTAGTGTAGGTTCGATTCCTGCTTTTCTAAGCTGTAGGAAATGAGAGGATTGGTACACCTCCATGTTCACTTTATCATAGTGACCCTTAGTGTTCAGGCACATTTCCGGTAGTCTTAGATAAGGGGGTAATCCCGCATAGCAAATTGGCATGCTGGTGTGCCAGAGGCATAGAGCAAGTGTGAGTGGTAGGAAATTTTTTCATAGTAAGTGTATTAGCTGGTCGTATCGGAATCGAGGGTAGGAGGCACGGATTCATAGGAACCCTGCTGATAATAGTAGGACTTTTGTGGCTAGTACTACAGGGAATAGCTCTTGGGGGAGGTTAAGTAGGCTTGGGTTGAAGAATAGGATTGTGGTAATGGTGTTTATAAGCATAATATTAGCGTATTCAGCTAAGAAAAAGAGTGCAAAAGGGCCAGCTGCGTATTCTACGTTAAATCCTGAAACTAGTTCGGATTCTCCTTCTGTTAAATCAAAGGGGGCACGGTTGGTCTCAGCAAGTGTGGAGACATATCATATTATAGCGAGGGGTCAGCATGAGAAAATAAGATATAGGGGCTCCTGAGTAACTGCAAGAGTGCTTAGCGTATAGTTGCCACTAAGGAGCACAACAGATAGGAGGATAATGGCTAGTGTCACTTCGTATGAGATTGTTTGAGCTACCGCTCGCAGTGCACCAATTAATGCGTACTTTGAGTTGGAAGCTCAGCCAGATCAGAGGATGGAGTATACTGCTAGGCTTGATATGGCTAGTAGGAATAGCAGGCCTAGATTAAGGTCTGCTAGTGAAAAAGGTAGGGGTAGTGGAGCTCAGATTGAAATTGCTAGGAGAAGGGCTAGTATTGGGGTTGCAAGAAATAGAATTGGGGAGGATGTTGAGGGTCGGATAGGCTCTTTGATGAATAGTTTTACTCCGTCTGCTAGGGGTTGCAGGAGGCCATATGGTCCTACAATGTTAGGGCCTTTTCGATTCTGTATATAACTTAAGATTTTGCGCTCTACCAGTGTCAGGAAGGCTACTGCAATTAAGATTGGGAGGGCGTAGGAGAGGGATATGGTAAGGTTGATTAGTAGGGGGTAGTTAGTCATGGGTTCTGGGTTAAGCTAGGGAGAGGATTTGAACCTCTGAGTTAAAGGACTTAAGCCTTTTGCATTTTCCGAGCTCTGCCACGCTAGCTAAGTCCTTTTCTTGGACGTGGTGTGGGGTGATAGCCTTTTGTAATTTAGTTGCTTTCATTACTTAAGGCGAAGGCTTGCTTGTAGTATTGGCCTCACTTTTCCTATCCTTTCGTACTGGGAAGAGTTCATCATAGATAGAAACCGACCTGGATTACTCCGGTCTGAACTCAGATCACGTAGGACTATTAATCGTTGAACAAACGAACCCTTAGTAGCGGCTGCACCACTAGGATGTCCTGATCCAACATCGAGGTCGTAAACCTCCCCGTCGATACGGACTCTCGGAGGAGATTGCGCTGTTATCCCTGGGGTAGCTTGGTCCATTGATCAATTATATTGGGTCTGGGTGCTATTAGCACGTTGAGGGGTTGCTCTCAGTCTAGAGGTGTGGTCTAATTTTTGGAGGTTCTGTTTTGCTCCAAGGTCGCCCCAACCGAAAAACGCAGACCAGTGTCTTATGTAACAGTGAACCCAGTGGGCGAGTAGGTGATCTAAGGTGGTTGCTGGTTTTAAAGTTCCACAGGGTCTTCTCGTCTTATGTGTTCATCCCTGCTTTTGAACAGGGAGATCAATTTCACCGATTGCCTGTAAGAGACAGTTAAGACCTCGTTTAGCCATTCATACTAGTCTCGATTTATGGGACAATTGATTGCGCTACCTTTGCACGGTTAGGATACCGCGGCCGTTGAACGTGAGTCACCGGGCAGGCATCACCTTCAATACTTGTTTGTGGTTTGCTGAAGGCTATGTTTTTGGTAAACAGTCGGGCCTTGACGGGTTTGCCGAGTTCCTTTTACAGGTTTTAATCTTTCTTAGTGGACGCTCCTTTGTCGGGTTAACAATGTGCTTAATACTCTGCTTGTTTGATTAGTCGTATATTGGTGATTTGTTAATAATGTGCCGATGTAAGCTTGCGTCGTAGAGGGAGGACCCAGGTTACTCATTCTAGCATTAATTCTCCTATTTGAATATAGGTTAGCCTGTTAGTGGGGAGGGAGTCATATTGTTTTTATATTTTTGTAGGGTAGAGCTTTAACGCACTCTTTGTTGATGGCTGCTTGAGGGCCCACAGTATAATTGGTAAGTCCTTATTTATCCGCTCGTAGAGATTGTATTCTTTTTTAAAGGAGCTGTACCTCCTTTAAATTGCCCTTAATTCGCTTCATTAGGGTTCGTGTGTTTCCTTGGAGAAGAATTAAGAGTGAACTAAGATTCGTTTCACAGGCAACCAGCTATCACCCAGCTCGATTGGCTTTTCACCTCTACTAACAAGTCATCCCACTCTTTTGCCACAGAGACGGGTTCGCTCAAAATAGCTGCTCGTAAGTAGCTCGCTTGGGTTTCGGGGTGGCAAACTTAAATTCATTTTGCTTGGTTTTTCTTGCTAGACCATGATGCAAAAGGTACAAGGGCTGATCTTTGCTGTTTTTAGCTTAGTTTGTTTCACTAATATTTCATCTTTCCCTTACGGTACGTAGTCTCTATCGCTCCAATGGTGTCTTTTCTATCGCCTATACTGGGACTAGTAAATGCTTTAGTTGGGTGTGTGAAGTGACTTTGTTATTCCAGGTCATGTCGATTGGGCTAGAGGTTGGCATCAAGACGATCTGGGGTTAGCAGACATTTTTCAGGTGTAAGCTGAATGCTTTCGATTAAGCTACGTCTTGGTATCCTAAGTGCACCTTCCGGTACACTTACCTTGTTACGACTTACCTCATCTTTGGCTGGGTAGCTTATTAATTTATGGGGGGGGGGGGCGCCTATGAGGAGGGTGACGGGCGGTATGTACGTGCCCCAGAGCCGGCTTAAAGAGGGCTCGATTGTCCCACTTTACTGCTAAATCCGCCTTCCAGGGGTTATTTCATACCCCTTTGCCGTTATGTTCTAACTTAGAAAATGTAGCCCATTGCTTCCATTCCATTGGCTATACCTTGACCTGTCGTATTAGCGTGGTGGGGCTGTTGCGCTCACTGTTTGGCTTTCAGGGTAGGTGAGCTGGAGACGGCGGTATGTAGGCTGTTTTGGCAAGGAATGGTCAGGTATATCGTGGATCATCGATTACAGAACAGGCTCCTCTAGGTGGGTTTGGGACACCGCCAAGTCCTTAGAGTTTTAAGCGTTGGTGCTCGTAGTTCTCGGGCGGATGCTTTAGTAGGTGTAAGCATCAAGATTTAGGGCCAGGCATAGTGGGGTATCTAATCCCAGTTTGGGCCCTGGCTTTCGTGGAGTTCAATTAATCGTTGTTCTAAGATCTTCTTTGATAAGGAGGCCTTATTGGCATCTTGGGCTTGTGACAGCTCAGTTGCTTTTTAATCTTAGTTACTTGGATAGCATGTGACCACTCTTTACGCCGTTATAATGTTAATTTGGGTCTCCTGTATGACCGCGGTGGCTGGCACAGGATTTACCAACCCTAATTTGCTATGGCTAAGTCAAGTTTACACTCATTGCTTAATATTAACTACTGCTGAATACCCGTGGGGGCGTGGCAAGTGCTAGGCGTCTTGGGCTACGGTTATGGTGAGCCTGATACCCGCTCCTATCTACCTGATTAAGGTGTCCAGGGCATCTACACTGGCGCGCGGATACTTGCATGTATATACCTAGCAAAAACTAACAGTAAGGTTAGGACTAAGTCTTTTGTTCTTGGGTGTGTGTGGCAGCCATCTTGACATCTTCAGTGTCATGCTTTTTATAAGCTACAAGAACGTAGGGGGTTTGGGTTTATGATTGGTTCATGATTTGTGATCATGATTTCTATTTTTGTTTGATTTTTTCGGTGGCGTAAAGAGGTGAATGGTAGGGGAGAGTCGGTTATATGTGGCTTGTTTTTGGGTGGGATGTAGTGTGGTGATAATGATGGTTGATTGTTGTTTTGTTATAGTAGGAAATTTAGAGGAAGGTTGACTTAAAATAAATTGATGATGAATAGTTTGTAAAATGTAGGGATAAATGGTTTAATTTTTTAACAAAAAAACAAAAAATGTCAAGATAAAAAAAAAAGATGCGTAAACTTGGATTTAAATGACAGTTCCTAGTATATGCAGTAATAATTTTTATGTCCGGCAACCATTACACTATTTGTTGTCTAGAGGTGATTAGCGCGCACTCCATGAATGGGGTCAAAGTGCATCAGTGCTAAGTTTGAGACGGCCTTATCCGCAAACCATGACATTCCAAGTGTTAGGGGATTCATATGTGCGACGGTCATGTGATGGACATGTCAAGAGGAAGATAACACCTGCGCTGCACTTGAAGGGTTTATTGAAGAGACGCCTAAAAAAAACAAGTGTAGAAGGTCGGTATGCCGAGGTAATGAGAAAAGGGAGGATTATTCAACCGACCACTTGTATCTGTGAAGAGCAAGAAGGAAGGATTGGTGGAGGTTATGTTCCTGAAGTTACAACCAATAGCGCAAAAGAGCAAGTTTATTAAATGTATGCGCCTGCAGGGCAATAACGTAATACACTTCTGACGTTGAGTAGCTCGGTTCTCGTGAGAAGCGCGATTAATAGATAACCATGTTCTCTGGCTTGGGAGTGCTTGAAGGCTGTTGGAGGAGAATCTTGCCTAGGAGGTGGGCGAATTCAGTGGTCTAGGGGAATGCAAAGGTGTACTGGGACATCCCTCGTTTCCTTGGTTGGGTTTGGGGTATAGTAGGTAAGTTCCTGGGTCTTTGGGTGACGCTTGCGGCTTGGCTGTAGGTAGGAGCATTTGGGCTATATGGTACCTGAAACAAGAATGTCTCTGGTGGGTGTATTGGCCGTATGAGGTCCGTTTTGGAGATAATGTTTGGGCTGTTTGTGGAGGGTCATAGCGTATGATGTGGGGTGTCCTACATTTCATGGACTGTCTGATGTGGCAAAGAGTGCGATGCATATTATACATACCCTTAAAGCATTAATAAAAATATGCTGGGGGGGGAAGGGGGGGGTCCTATGAATAGGTTAGGTTTAGGG